ATTAACATTAAGAACTTTTCATACCGGAGGAGTATTCACGGGGGGTACTGCAGAACATGTGCGAGCCCCATCTAATGGAAAAATAAAATTCAATGAGGACTTGGTTCATCCGACACGTACACGTCATGGGCATCCCGCCTTTCTATGTTCTATAGACTTGTATGTAACCATTGAAAGTGAAGATATTCTACATAATGTGAATATTCCACCCAAAAGTTTGCTTTTAGTTCAAAACGATCAATATGTAGAATCAGAACAAGTAATTGCTGAGATTCGCGCAGGAATATCCACTTTGAATTTTAAAGAGAAGGTTCGAAAACATATTTATTCTGATTCAGACGGAGAAATGCACTGGAGTACCGATGTCTATCATGCACCCGAATTTACATATGGTAATGTTCATCTATTACCAAAAACAAGTCATTTATGGATATTATTAGGAGGGCCGTGCAGGTCCAGTCTAGTCTACCTTTCGATCCACAAGGATCAGGATCAAATGAATGCGCATGCTCTTTCTGGCAAGCGAAGATATACTTCTAACCTCTCAGTAACCAATGATCAGGCGAGGCAGAAATTGTTTAGTTCGGATTTTTATGGTCAAAAAGACGATAGGATTCCTGATTATTCAGACCTTAATCGAATCATAGGTACTGGTCAGTATAATCTCGTATATTCGCCTATTCTCCACGAGAATTCTGATTTATTGTCAAAAAGGCGAAGAAATAAATTCATCATTCCACTACACTCGATTCAAGAACTCGAGAATGAACTAATGCCCTGTTCAGGTATCTCGATTGAAATCCCCGTAAATGGTATTTTCCGTCGAAATAGTATTCTTGCTTATTTCGATGATCCTCGATACAGAAGAAAGAGTTCGGGCATTATTAAATATGGGACTATAGAAACACATTCAGTCATCAAAAAAGAGGATTTGATTGAGTATCGAGGAGTCAAGGAATTTAGGCCAAAATACCAAATGAAAGTAGATCGATTTTTTTTCATTCCTGAAGAGGTGCATATCTTGCCCGGATCTTCTTCCCTAATGGTACGGAACAATAGTATCGTTGGGGTCGATACACAAATCACCTTAAATCTAAGAAGCCGAGTCGGTGGGTTGGTCCGGGTGGAGAGAAAAAAAAAACGAATTGAACTGAAAATCTTTTCTGGAGATATCCATTTTCCTGGAGAGACGGATAAGATATCCAGACATACCGGCGTTTTGATACCACCAGGAACAGGAAAAAGAAATTCCAAGGAATACAAAAAAGTTAACAATTGGATCTATGTCCAACGAATTACACCTAGTAAGAAAAGGTTTTTTGTTTTAGTTCGACCTGTCGTTACATATGAAATAACGGACGGTATAAATTTAGCAACCCTTTTTCCACCGGATCCATTGCAGGAAAGGGATAATGTGGAACTTCGAATTGTCAATTATATCCTTTATGGAAATGGCAAACCGATTCGAGGAATTTCTGACACAAGTATTCAATTAGTTCGGACTTGTTTAGTATTGAATTGGAACCAAGACAAAAAAAGTTCTTCTTGCGAAGAAGCCCGTGCTTCTTTTGTTGAAATAAGGACAAATGGTTTGATTCGACATTTCCTAAGAATCAACTTAGTGAAATCCCCTATTTCGTATATCGGAAAAAGGAATGATCCGTCGGGGTCAGGATTGCTCTCTGATAATGGATCAGATTGTACCAATATCAACCCCTTTTCTGCCATTTATTCCTATTCCAAGGCAAAAATTCAACAATCTCTTAACCAACCTCAAGGAACTATTCATACGTTGTTGAATAGAAATAAGGAATGTCAGTCGTTGATAATTTTGTCAGCAACCAATTGTTCTCGAATGGGGCCATTCAAGGATGTAAAATATCACAGTGTAATAAAAGAATCAATTAAAAAAGATGCCCTAATTCCAATTAGGAATTCATTGGGCCCTTTAGGAACATGCCTTCCAATTGAGAATTTTTATTCATCTTACCATTTAATAACTCATAATCAGATCTTAGTAACTAAATATTTGCAACTTGACAATTTAAAACAGACCTTTCAAGTGATTAAATTTCAATATTATTTAATGGATGAAAATGGAAAAATTTTTAATCCCGATCCATGCCGTAACATTATTTTAAATCCATTCAATTTGAATTGGTCTTTTCTCCATCACAATTATTGTGCAGAGACATCTAAAATAATTAGTCTTGGACAGTTTATTTGTGAAAATGTATGTATAGCCAAAAAGGGACCGCCCCTCAAATCGGGTCAAGTTATACTTGTTCAAGTTGACTCGATAGTGATACGATCAGCTAAGCCTTATTTGGCCACCCCCGGAGCAACTGTTCATGGCCATTATGGGGAAACCCTTTACGAAGGAGATACATTAGTTACGTTTATATATGAAAAATCGAGATCTGGTGATATAACACAGGGTCTTCCAAAAGTAGAACAGGTGTTAGAAGTGCGTTCGATTGATTCAATATCCATGAATCTA